ACCTTTCCTTTCGAGTATGTATTATATATTACAGTAATATACATTCTTTTTGAACGGATGGATCTACAACATGAACAAAAAAAGGGAGGGGGATAAGGTATGATTGCGCTTTTTTACTAAAGATATGTTTAATTTTAAGAATATAAACTTATCAAAATTAATCAATCCTATGCCAGGAACCAGATTTGAACTGGTGACACGAGGATTTTCAGTCCTCTGCTCTACCAACTGAGCTATCCCGGCCATTGCCGAAGTATCATCCTCATTTTACTAGATGACTTAGGCCTATGTCAATTAAAAGAAACTCAAAAATAAAAAAAAGTAGTAAATAAAAAAAGTTTTATACCGGGAATTTCTTGGATCTTCGAAAAGAAGACTTTCTAAGTTTTAAAATGAAAAATTAATTATATAGATTCTAAATCATTCAAATCTATTTTTTTTCTCATTTGTACGTGTATGATATATGCCACAAGACTTGTCTATAATAAGAAAAGAAATTATAGTTTGTAAAGGCGTAGGATGAATGAAAAAAGATAATGAATTCTTGAATAACTAAAAAAAGGTAAGGCGTCAAACATACTTTTTGGGGGAGTAGAGTTGGGGATAGAGGGACTTGAACCCTCACGATTTTAAAAGTCAACGGATTTTCATCTTACTATAAATTTCATTGTTGTCAGTATTGACATGTAGAATGGGACTCTATCTTTATTCTCGTCCGATTAATAAGTTCCACCAAGGATCTATCAGACTATGAAGTGAATCATTTGATCAATGAATATTCGATTTTTTCTTAAACTTCGAATTGATTCACAACATTTCTATTTTTTTTATAAAAAAAATAGAAATTGAGATTCAGGTCGTCATTTTTGAGATCGTTTTGTGTTACCTATATTTAGACAAAATAGGTTTTTATCCTTCATCCTTTTTTATTTGAAGTTTGGATCGAAGGATTCCTTTATCAACACAAGTTAGTGAACTCCATTTGTTAGAACAGCTTCCATTGAGTCTCTGCACCTATCCCTTTTTTCTCGCTTTCTAAACTCAGGTTTGTTCGCGTAAACCAGGATTTGGCTCAGGATTGCCCATTGTTAATTCCAGGGTTTCTCTGAATTTGAAAGTTATCACTTAGTAGGTTTCCATACCAAGGCTCAATCCAATTAAGTCCGTAGCGTCTACCGATTCCGCCATATCCCCTTTTTGCTTTGAGATTAGGATCTCATTATTATGTCTTTCCGCTTTTTCTTATGCCGAAACTTCGGAATTCATTACATATAGATACTTTTTTTTATTTCTTTGGTATCTTCTTTCTTTTTTTTTTTTAGCCCAATCCACATTGATTTAGTCTAATCAACTAAGATTCTATCATTTTTGTATTTGCAATTCAATATGGTTATATATTACATAACATATATATGTTATTCCTTTTCTCATCTTTGTCTTAAATTTTAAGAAATAGTCGAACGGTCGATTCTTTTTTTTTTTACTTCCATGAAAAGAAATTTATGATTATTATTGAAACTTAGAATTCTACAATGTGCGGCGGAAAAAGATTATAAGTCTACTTCGTAGATTTTAAATTATAATAATTATAAAAAAATCTATTCGAATATTCATTTCGAATAATTCTATATTATTAGAAAAAAAAGTCTAAAATAATAGCATGAGGTTAGAACAAAAAAACAATAATTTCAAATCAGATATCATTTAACTAAAAAAAATATTTCTGATCTAATTAAGATTTTATTGTTTATAAACTAATGAAATCAAAATTATAAAGTCGATATATTGCTATATTCTATTAATTAAGGTTATGTTTTATTTATTTATTTAATGATAGTCACTATTTATTTGAGCTATATTTTGTTCTAGAATATATAGAATATGATTAATTAATTCTAAATAGATAAGGAAAAATATGAATAGAATAGTTAATTGATACGATTATAGTAGTTTAGTGAATTTGTATGCACGCGCTTTTTTATTTGAGCCCGCTTAGCTCAGAGGTTAGAGCATCGCATTTGTAATGCGATGGTCATCGGTTCGATTCCGATAGCCGGCTTTTCCATATTTTTTCGTTTTTTTACATTATTTTTAATCTACTTTCAAAATAAAAGAAGATTGAAAAAACTTATTTCACCTTTTCCCAGAGTTACCAATCCATTTATATTATGTCATATAAACTTCCATATAGGAATATATATTGGGTAAAAGGATTAGATCTTTGCAAAATAAATTAAGAAAATAAAGGAAAATTTTTATGATTTATTTTATTTATATATATTGTATACAAAAAAAAAAAATCTGTATATTGAGAGAATATATCTTATTACTCTTTGTATTCCAATAGTTTATTGGAGTGGATTTCACGTCATTTATCATTATCATTTAGTTCAGTTTTAATTTTGTTTAGTTTTGTACAATTTAAATAAAAAAAGGAGTCTTTATGTCACGTTACCGAGGGCCTCGTTTTAAAAAAATACGCCGTCTGGGGGCTTTACCGGGACTAACTAGTAAAAGGCCTAGGGCTGGAAGCGATCTTAGAAACCAATCGCGCTCCGGAAAAAAATCTCAATATCGTATTCGTTTAGAAGAAAAACAAAAATTGCGTTTTCATTATGGTCTTACAGAACGCCAATTACTTAAATATGTTCGTATCGCCGGAAAAGCCAAGGGGTCAACAGGTCAAGTTTTACTACAATTACTTGAAATGCGTTTGGATAACATCCTTTTTCGATTGGGTATGGCTTTGACTATTCCTCAAGCACGCCAATTAGTTAACCATGGACATATTTTAGTTAATGGTCATATAGTTGATATACCAAGTTATCGCTGCAAACCCCGAGATATTATTACAGTGAAGGATGAACAAAACTCTAGAACTTTGGTTCAAAATCTTCTTGATTCATCTGCCCCCGAGGAATTGCCAAACCATCTGACTCTTCACACATTCCAATATGAAGGGTTAGTCAATCAAATAATAGATAGGAAATGCGTCGGTTTGAAAATAAATGAATTGCTTGTCGTAGAATATTACTCTCGACAGACTTAATAAACTAAAAAAAAATAATTCGGACAACTCCCCTTCGCCCTCCTTTTTGATTAAAAATAAAAAGGCACAAGGTAAGGGATTTTGTCGGGGAATCTTTTTCCTATTCATGTATCATAGATTGGTAGGGATATTTGGATCCCTTGTTTGATCTTCCCAGCATATTCCATATCAAAGAAATTAGGAATAGAGAATCTATTTAAAAATCAAATAAAATATAGGTAAATTTTATATATATTCTTTTTTTTTTTTTTTTACATTGTGGTCAATCACGTAAGATTGGTGAATTAGTTGAAAGTACGGAAAGAGAGGGATTCGAACCCTCGGTAAACAAAAGCCTACATAACAGTTCCAATGTTACGCCTTCAACCACTCGGCCATCTCTCCGACACCAGGATTATGACTGAGTACCTGGGTGAATAGCGAGTTATTCATCGTTTTTTAGATTATGGTTAATAGATACCTTTTTTGACCGGAAAAATTGTAAGTAGATAGAAGGTTTTTTATTTTAATGAGTCCGCTTTTATGTTAGTTCGTACTATACAATTCCTTTGTTTGTGAGAAAATTTTCTCACAAAAGAAAAGGTAAAGGAAATAAAAAGAGTTATAGAATGGATTACTACCTATGCCAAGATCGCGTATAAATGGAAATTTTATTGATAAAACCTTTACAATTGTAGCCGATATCTTATTACGAGTCATTCCGACAACTTCCGGAGAAAAGGAGGCATTTACTTATTACAGAGATGGTGCGATTTGATTATCATTATTTTTTTTTTCTTGCCGATTTGGAATAGAAAGAAAAACGAGTATTGAAAAAAATCTACGCTTTTGAAGGTGAAGTTTATAATATAAAAAAAGCAATCCCTTCTGTCATGTATCCACGATTAATGCAGCCTTAGATGCTTCAACTGTGAATTCTAGTATTGAGCAAAAGGTTTTTACCTATGGTTCCCGTATTACAGATCAATCCTACTACACTAATACAATATACGAATAGGAGGCATAGGGTAAGAAGCACTACGCCGAGAAATCAACAACACGAAAACTTTCTTCAAAATGATTCCTTTTCTTTCTTCTTCTTCTTTGGGATTGGGACTAATTAAAATGGTTGGAACAATAAACATCCATCTCGTTCGTACTTTGGATACCCGTATAACCATTGAAGACTGTTGAAGTGGCTAATTCCTGGAAATTTAGGGGCGTTGAGAACAAAGAAATTTTTAGAGTTTACTTTTTTATTTTTATCTAGCATGAACCCACTTGGTAGTAAGAAAAGATCTTTTGCAAGAAGGTTGGCTAGGTATTTCTTGTAAAAACATTAGCCCCGCTTAGTTCATAATGACATCAAATTTTTCCATATATTATTTTCATTATGCACCTAAAGGAGGAGCCGTATGAGATTAAAATCTCACATACGGTTCTGAAACGGAGCATTCGTTAAAGCGAATGACGACCGTAACGGATGTCGGCTCAATCTGAAGGAAATTATGCGGAAGCATTACAGAATTATTATGAAGCTATGCGCCTAGAAATTGACCCCTATGATCGAAGTTATATACTCTATAATATAGGCCTTATCCACACAAGTAATGGGGAACATACCAAAGCTTTAGAATATTATTTTCGGGCATTAGAACGAAACCCCTTTTTACCACAAGCTTTTAATAATATGGCTGTGATCTGTCATTACGTGCGACTATCTCCACTATAGAAAAAAAATAAGAACGAACAGCTAGTCAATTAAATACTAGAAACACAAAAAAGGGCTTTCTACATAAGCATCGTACAAAACGATTTTTTATCAGCTGTAGCAAATAAATAAACTTCATAGATCAAATATGAAGTGAAGACTGGATATGCCTAAATACTTTCTTTCTATGGATAAAAAAAGATTTAATTGATAGAGGAAGCACCGTAAAGATCAATTGGAAAGGTTTTGGACCGATACAAC